CTGTTACTTTATATATTTATCTCGTCTGTGATTTAGCAATCCCAAAGTTTCTTTTTGATACGATCAAATAAGTAAAAAATGATCTTTTTTTTTTTCATTTTCGTACTCTTTCTTTCATAGTATAAGTATCAGAAAGAGACTTCTGGTGTGGAAGAAAAATGGTTTGTGACGCTGAAATGTACTCCCGACACATAAGATCAAATCGGAAATAACCTTTATTTCATACTACTATCTCGATACAAAATCTCATGTTATGAAAAAACAATAATGGTTTGTTCATATCGAACCCGAAGTGCCATGCTATTATTACTTATAATTTTCTTTTATAATCAATGTGGCGAAGGCATAGTCTTCTTTTTTTTTTTTCAATCAAATAAAAACTCATTGGCGCCAAGCGTGAGGGAATGCTAGACGTTTGGTAATTTCTCCTCCGACCAGAATAAAGGATCCCATTGACGCGGCTAATCCCATGCATATCGTATGCACATCAGGTGGCACAAATTGCATAGTATCATAAATGGCTATTCCTGGTATTACCCATCCGCCGGGAGAGTTTATAAACAAATAAAGATCCCTAGTACCATCTTCTATACTGAGATATACCATGAGACCAACAAGTTGATTCGAGATCTCACTATCAACCTCTTGGCCTAAAAAAAGTAATCTTTCTCGATAAAGTCGGTTGATTAGGACAAAATTGTATCTCTTAGTAAATAGAAAAAAATTGCATCCCTTAGGAACCGTACGTGCACCTTTGGATGCATACGGTTCAAAAAAAATTGCTAAAAAAAAAAAAGAATCAATGTGTCGATTCCTGTTTTATTTCTTTTTTTTTTTATGTAACAGGTTTTTTTAATGAAGGGTCTTCTATTAAAAAAAAACGAGATGAGTTTTGGCTCCCTTCCCTCTAAAAAAAAAGAGATTACTGAACTTATTAAACTAACCTATCATTGATGTATTGTTTCATCGATATTAAAATCACGATGTCATTGTCTTGTTCCTGAATGGGCCCTTTCAATTCTTTTAGGTTCATGGTCTACCCCGGGAAAAGATCTGTCCGAATTCTATTTGCACATATAGGACAAATAGTCTCAGTACCATTTTTTTGTTATGACTTCTTTTTTTTTTAGTGAATTTTGTGTCTTGCTTTCCCAAAACTATTTGATGTATTCATCATACTATTCTGTTGGTTGGCAATTTGGGATCACTACTATCACTACTATAGTAATAGTAGGTATAAAGAGTAATAGTAGGTATAAGAATCATTTATGATACAAGTGGTAATCATACATATATTATATTAACAATTTGTTATCGATTTGGTATTTTCTGAACGGAGCCTGGATACTTTATTTTATCAGTCCAAGTAAACCATAAATTCTTTAAAATTGATAATATTGATCCCCAATATAAAATAAATTGATCTAATTGCACTTCACGCTCCGAATGATTGATTGATGCTTCACTCAATACAATATTTCTTGGGCGAAACAGAGGATATCTCGATCAGGGGAGAAAACGGGTAAATCCCATATGACCCAATATGTCTGACAAGTCGCACTATACGTCAACCCAAACCGCATCTTCCTCTCCAGGACTCCGAAAAGGTACTTTTGGAACACCAATGGGCATTAAATTAAAGAAAAAAATTTAGTACTATACCTCACTTTAATATGGAAACGTAACAATCAATGGTTTATTGTCTTCATCCCTTTTTGCTCTTTATTCTATTTGATACATAGATTGGAAAGTTTATAGAGTAAGACAGAATGAATAAAGAAAAAATTTGAAGGAAGAAATCGATCGTTCGAATGATAAACAAGTATCTATCCATTCGTTCCCCAAAAATGGGACCAATCCTCCCATTGCGTATTGGTACTTATCGGGTATAGAATAGATCTGCTTCTCTTTGTGCTTACGAACAAAATTGTTCCGTTATTTTCAATGGAATGAAATAAATATTAATCCTTTCTGATACAGAATCTACTGAAAAGGTTAGGTACATAGTTAGTATATATAGTCTTTTCCAATGCGATAAAATAAAGTGACATAGTGTCTATTTTTCTTTGATAAAGAGGTATTTCCATGGGTTTGCCTTGGTATCGTGTTCATACTGTCGTATTGAATGATCCCGGTCGATTGCTTTCTGTTCATATAATGCATACAGCTCTAGTTTCTGGTTGGGCTGGTTCGATGGCTTTATACGAATTAGCAGTTTTTGATCCCTCTGATCCCGTTCTTGATCCAATGTGGAGACAAGGTATGTTCGTTATACCCTTCATGACTCGTTTAGGAATAACCAATTCGTGGGGCGGTTGGAGTATTTCAGGAGGAACTATAACAAATCCGGGTATTTGGAGTTATGAAGGTGTGGCAGGGGCACATATAGTATTTTCCGGTTTGTGCTTCTTGGCAGCTATCTGGCATTGGGTATATTGGGACCTAGAAATATTCTGTGATGAACGTACGGGAAAACCTTCTTTGGATTTGCCCAAGATCTTTGGAATTCATTTATTTCTCTCAGGGGTAGCTTGCTTTGGCTTTGGCGCATTTCATGTAACAGGTTTGTATGGTCCTGGAATATGGGTGTCCGATCCTTATGGACTAACTGGAAAAGTACAATCTGTAAATCCAGCGTGGGGCGCGGAAGGTTTTGATCCTTTTGTTCCGGGAGGAATAGCCTCTCATCATATTGCAGCGGGTACATTGGGCATATTAGCAGGCCTATTCCATCTTAGTGTCCGTCCGCCTCAACGTCTATACAAAGGATTACGTATGGGCAATATTGAAACTGTACTTTCCAGTAGTATCGCTGCTGTTTTTTTTGCAGCTTTTGTTGTTGCTGGAACTATGTGGTATGGTTCAGCAACTACCCCAATCGAATTATTTGGTCCTACTCGTTATCAGTGGGATCAGGGATACTTTCAGCAAGAAATATATCGAAGAGTTAGTGCCGGGCTCGCCGAAAATCTTAGTTTATCGGAAGCTTGGTCTAAAATTCCCGAAAAATTAGCTTTTTATGATTATATTGGTAATAATCCGGCAAAAGGGGGATTATTCAGAGCGGGCTCAATGGACAATGGGGATGGAATTGCTGTTGGATGGTTAGGACACCCCGTCTTTAGAGATAAAGAAGGGCGCGAGCTTTTTGTACGTCGTATGCCTACTTTTTTTGAAACATTTCCGGTAGTTTTGGTAGATGAAGACGGAATTGTGAGAGCTGATGTTCCTTTTAGAAGGGCAGAATCAAAGTATAGTGTTGAACAAGTAGGTGTTACAGTTGAGTTCTATGGTGGCGAACTTAATGGAGTAAGTTATTCTGATCCTGCTACTGTGAAAAAGTATGCTAGACGTGCCCAATTAGGTGAAATTTTTGAATTAGATCGGGCTACTTTGAAATCTGATGGTGTTTTTCGTAGCAGTCCAAGGGGTTGGTTCACTTTTGGGCATGCTACGTTTGCTTTGCTCTTCTTTTTCGGACACATTTGGCATGGCGCTAGAACCTTGTTCAGAGATGTTTTTGCTGGTATTGATCCAGATTTGGATGCTCAAGTGGAATTTGGAGCATTCCAAAAACTTGGAGATCCAACTACAAGGAGACAAGTAGTCTGATACGACATTGTTGTGGTATCTTTCGCCTCTACCTTTTTTTTGATTTGACATTGGGTATCAGAGAAATCTTGACTTGAATCACCTTCTTTGACTTTTTTTCTTTCTTTATATGATATGGTAAATGATCCCAAATGAATAGGTGTGGAAGCTATAATTGTAAACCACGATCGAATCCATGGAAGCATTGGTTTATACATTCCTTTTAGTCTCGACTTTAGGGATAATCTTTTTCGCTATCTTTTTTCGAGAACCGCCTAAGGTTCCAACAAAAAAAATGAAATAACTTTTAGAAATAATTTAATTGAAGTAATGAGCCTCCCAATATGGGAGGCTCATTACTTCAACTAGTCCCCATGTTCTTCGAATGGATCTCTTAGTTGTTGAGAGGGTTGCCCAAAAGCGGTATATAAGGCGTACCCAGTAAAGCTCACAAGTAAACCAGATATGGAGATGGCGACTAGGGTTGCTGTTTCCATTTTTAGATAATTTCAAGATCACAGTGGATCTACGATAAGATCGTTTATTTACAACTACAACGGAATAGTATACAAAGTCAACAGATCTCAACCAATCGTTAAATAGGATTTATGGCTACACAAACTGTTGAGGATAGTTCTAGATCTGGGCCAAGACGAACTACTGTAGGGGATTTATTGAAACCATTGAATTCGGAATATGGTAAAGTAGCTCCGGGATGGGGGACTACACCACTTATGGGGGTCGCAATGGCTCTATTTGCGATATTCCTATCTATTATTTTGGAAATTTATAATTCTTCCGTTTTACTGGATGGAATTTCAATGAGTTAGGTTTATAAGAACTATGAAGTCCTAGTCTTTCAATCAAAGAAAAAATTACTTTAGATTTGGATTTCTAGACCATTCTATTCTGGTAGTTCGACCGTGGAATTTATTTGTTTCGGTATTTCCGGAATATGAGTGTGTGACTTGTTATAATTGATCCTATTGATAATACATAGAATGGACCTGTTATCTCTATCAAGATGATTCTACCTCGTCGGATATTTATTCTAGTATCTGGAGCACGGAATATATAGAATAGATCAAGAAAAGAAATATTTGAACTATGATTCATACCTACTATTTATTCAGACCTCGCAACCGGACTCAAAAAAAATTCAAATAGGTATTTCCTAAATCAAACGAATTTTATTCCTTCAGATTTATTTTGACCGAAGGATAACTCTTTCTCTAGATTTTGTTGAGTCATTACATCCATTCATTCAATAAGTGATCATCAAAGGTTCTTACTCGGAGAACCTTTGAGTTTAGCTTGAGGCTAAATCATCGTGGTTCTAGTATGAATCTGAGGTTTCAATTGATTCATAGGGTCTCAACAATAGAATTCCTATCAATAGTAAAACAAGA